GTCCCTGTAGCTTAAATCAAAGCATGGTGCTGAAGATACCAAGATGGACACCACCACCCCAAGGACAAAAGACTTAGTCCTAACCTTATCGTTAACTTTTGCTCAGCATATACATGCAAGTATCCGCACCCCAGTGTAAATGCCCCAAGCCCCTTACTAAGACACGAGGAGCAGGCATCAGGCACGCCCACCCGCCGTAGCCTAAAACGCCACGCCACGCCACACCCCCACGGGTACTCAGCAGTAATTAACATTAAGCAATAAGCGAAAGCCTGACTTAGTTAGAGCAACCAGGGTTGGTAAATCTTGTGCCAGCCACCGCGGTCATACAAGAAACCCAAGTTAACCATACGCGGCGTAAAGAGTGGGTTCAAACTATCACACCAAACTAAGATCAAACCATGCCCAAGCTGTCATAAGCTCAAGGCACCCCTAAGCCCAACCTGAAGACGATCTTAACATCCGCGACCCATTCCACCCCACTAAAGCCAGGACACAAACTGGGATTAGATACCCCACTATGCCTGGCCCTAAATCTTGATGCCCCCCAACCACGAACATCCGCCCGAGAACTACGAGCACAAACGCTTAAAACTCTAAGGACTTGGCGGTGCTCTAAACCCACCTAGAGGAGCCTGTTCTATAATCGATAACCCACGATTCACCCGACCACTTCTCGCCAACACAGCCTACATACCGCCGTCGCCAGCCCACCTCATGAGAGCGCAACAGTGAGCCCAACAGCCCACAGCCCGCTAATAAGACAGGTCAAGGTATAGCCTATGAAGTGGAAGAAATGGGCTACATTTTCTAAAATAGAACAACCCAACGGAAGGGGGCCTGAAACCCGCCCCCAGAAGGTGGATTTAGCAGTAAAGCAGGATAACCAAGCCTCCTTTAAACCGGTCCTAGAGCACGTACACACCGCCCGTCACCCTCCTCACAAAGCCCACAAATACACTAACTAATAAAACCAGCCGCTTAAGATGAGGTAAGTCGTAACAAGGTAAGTGTACCGGAAGGTGCACTTAGCAAACCGGGGTGTAGCTACAACACAAAGCATTCAGCTTACACCTGAAAGATATCTACCACACATAGATCACCCTGAAAGCCCACCCTAGCCCCATCAGCCACAACCAAGAATCCACTACCCTCACCCAACTAAAACATTACCCCCAACTCAGTATAGGCGATAGAAAAGTACAACCTGGGCGCCATAGAGGCAGTACCGTAAGGGAAAGATGAAATAGCAATGAAAAACTAAGCACTGCATAGCAAAGATACTCCCTTGTACCTTTCGCATCATGATCCAGCAAGAACAACCAGGCAAAGTGAACTTAAGCCTGCCATCCCGAAACCCAAGCGAGCTACTCACAAGCAGCTATCATGAGCCAACCCGTCTCTGTTGCAAAAGAGTGGGATGACTTGTTAGTAGAGGTGAAAAGCCAACCGAGCTGGGTGATAGCTGGTTGCCTGCGAAACGAATCTAAGTTCCCCCTTAGCCATCCTCCCCCCAGACGAAACAACCCAAATGTAATAGCTAAGGGCTATTTAAAGGGGGTACAGCCCCTTTAAAAAAGGACACAACCTCCATCAGCGGATAACCCCACCATACACCCAACCCCGTGGGCCCTAAAGCAGCCACCCCCAAAGATTGCGTCAAAGCTCCCTCAACCAAAAACCCAAAAAACCAATGAGACTCCCTACACCCATAGCAGGCCAACCTATAACAATAGATGAATCAATGCTAGAACGAGTAACCAGGACACCATGTCCCCCCAAGCGCCAGCCTACACACCATTAACAGCAGAACCCCAATAATAACCACACCCCCATTGCATACACCCTGTTAATCCAACCCAGGGGCGCACATTGGAGTGATTAAAGTCTACAAAAGGAACTCGGCAAACCCAAGGCCCGACTGTTTACCAAAAACATAGCCTTCAGCCAAACAAGTATTGAAGGTGATGCCTGCCCAGTGACACCATGTTTAACGGCCGCGGTATCCTAACCGTGCAAAGGTAGCGCAATCAATTGTCCCATAAATCGAGACCTGTATGAACGGCTAAACGAGGTCTTAACTGTCTCCTGTAGACAATCGGTGAAACTGATCTCTCTGTACAAAAGCAGAGATAAACACATAAGACGAGAAGACCCTGTGGAACTTCAAAATCAATAGCCACCCCACCCAACCCACAAACCCACCCAGGCCCACCACCCAAAACACTGGCTAACATTTTTAGGTTGGGGCGACCTTGGAGAAAAACAGATCCTCCAAAAATAGGGCCAAATCCCCAAACCGAGAGCAACCTCTCAACGTGCTAACAGCACCCAGACCCAGTAAATCTGATCAATGAACCAAGCTACCCCAGGGATAACAGCGCAATCYCCTCCAAGAGCCCCTATCGACGAGGAGGTTTACGACCTCGATGTTGGATCAGGACATCCTAGTGGTGCAGCCGCTACTAAGGGTTCGTTTGTTCAACGATTAACAGTCCTACGTGATCTGAGTTCAGACCGGAGCAATCCAGGTCGGTTTCTATCTATGACCAACCTTCCCCAGTACGAAAGGACCGGAAAGGTGGGGCCAATACCCCCAGCACGCCCCCCCCTCAAGTGATGCCCTCTACTAAATCACCAAAGGATCAACCCTCTACCCCAACGAAAAAGGTTGCTAGTGTAGCAGAGCCAGGCAAATGCAAAAGACTTAAGCCCTTTACCCCAGAGGTTCAAATCCTCTCTCTAGCTTCCCCCATGACCTGACTAAACATTCCCCCCACCTACCTCATTATAACACTTGCCTATATAATTCCCATCCTAGTTGCCGTAGCATTCCTAACCCTAGTTGAACGAAAAATCCTAAGCTACATACAATCACGGAAAGGCCCAAACATCGTCGGCCCATTCGGACTACTCCAGCCCGCTGCCGACGGGATCAAACTATTCATCAAAGAACCAATCCGTCCCTCCACTTCCTCCCCCCTCCTATTCCTCACAACCCCAATACTTGCCCTACTCCTAGCACTAACAATCTGAATCCCTCTCCCCCTCCCCTTTCCCCTTGTAGACCTGAACCTTGGACTTCTCTTCCTCCTAGCAATATCTAGCCTAGCAGTCTACTCAATCCTATGATCAGGATGGGCCTCAAACTCAAAATACGCCCTAATCGGTGCACTACGGGCAGTATCACAGACCATCTCCTACGAAGTAACCCTAGCCATTATCCTCCTATCCGTGGTCATACTAAGCGGAAACTACACCTTAACTGCCCTCATCATCGCACAAGAACCCCTATACCTCATATTCTCCTCCTGACCCCTAGCAATAATATGATACACCTCTACACTAGCCGAAACAAACCGCTCACCCTTCGACCTTACAGAGGGAGAATCAGAACTTGTCTCAGGCTTCAATGTAGAATACTCCGCAGGTCCATTCGCCCTATTCTTCCTCGCCGAATATGCAAACATCATATTAATGAACACACTGACAAGCCTCCTATTCCTAAACCCAAGCGCACTCAATCTACCCCCAGAACTCTTCCCACCCCTACTAGCCGCAAAAGCCTTACTCCTCTCTTCAAGCTTCCTATGAATCCGAGCCTCCTACCCACGATTCCGATACGACCAGCTCATGCACCTCCTCTGAAAAAACTTCCTCCCACTCACACTATCCCTCCACCTCTGACACACTAGCATGCCAATCTCTTACGCAGGCCTACCTCCTTACCTAAGGAAATGTGCCTGAACGTCAAGGGTCACTATGATAAAGTGAACATAGAGGTACACCAGCCCTCTCATTTCCTAACACTTAGAAAAGCAGGAATCGAACCTACACAGAAGGAATCAAAATCCTCCATACTTCCTCTATATTATTTCCTAGTAAGGTCAGCTAACAAAGCTATCGGGCCCATACCCCGAAAATGATGGTTTAACCCCCTCCCCTACTAATAACTCCCCTCGCAAAATTAGTTTCCACCTCGAGCATCCTCCTAGGAACAACAATAACAATCACAAGCAACCATTGAATGACAGCCTGAATTGGACTGGAGATCAACACCCTATCAATCATCCCCATAATCTCAAAATCCCACCACCCACGAGCTACCGAAGCCACAACCAAATACTTCCTTGTACAAGCAGCCGCCTCCGCACTACTACTCTTCTCCGGCACAATCAACGCATGATACACCGGACAATGGGACATCACCCAACTCTCCTACCCCCCAGCATGCCTCCTACTGACAACTGCAATTGCTATTAAACTAGGCCTAGTCCCCTTCCACTTCTGATTCCCGGAAGTATTGCAAGGATCTTCCTTCACCACTGCCCTACTCCTCTCAACAGTAATAAAACTCCCACCAACCACCATCCTACTCATCACATCCCACTCACTAAGCCCCACACTACTCACCCTAATATCCACCACATCCATTGCCCTAGGTGGCTGAATAGGCCTGAACCAGACACAAACCCGAAAAATCATGGCCTTCTCATCCATCTCCCACATTGGTTGAATAACCATCATCGCCACCCACAACCCAGAACTCACCCTACTAGCCTTCTACACTTACATCCTAATAACAGCATCCATCTTCCTTACCATAAGCACAACTAATACCCTGAACCTCCCAACACTAATGGTCTCCTGAACCAAAACCCCCATACTAAGCACAACCCTCATACTTACACTACTATCCCTAGCAGGCCTCCCCCCACTGACAGGCTTCCTACCAAAATGACTTATCATCCAAGAGCTCATCAAACAAGAACTCACCACAACAGCCACAACCATCTCCCTACTATCACTCCTAAGCCTATTCTTCTACCTACGTCTAGCATATTGCACAACAATCACACTCCCCCCCAACCCATCAAACAAAACAAAACAGTGGTATGCTAAAACCTCAACCAACACCCTAATCCCCACACTCACCTCATTATCTGTCTCACTACTACCACTCACCCCCATAATACTCACCACCACTTAAGAAACTTAGGATAATATCAAACCAAGGGCCTTCAAAGCCTTAAACAAGAGTTAAACCCTCTTAGTTTCTGCTAAGATCCGTAGGACATTAACCTACATCCCCTGAATGCAACCCAGATGCTTTCATTAAGCTAGGACCTTTCTAGACAGGTGAGCTTCGATCCCACAACATTCCTAGTTAACAGCTAGGTGCCCTAAACCAACAGGCCTCTGCCTAAAAGACTCCGATGTGCTCCAAGCACATATCAATGAGCTTGCAACTCAACATGAACTTCACTACAGAGTCGATAAGAAGGGGGATTAAACCCCTGTAAAAAGGACTACAGCCTAACGCTTAAACACTCAGCCATCTTACCAACCTACCTGTGACCCTAAATCGATGACTATTCTCAACCAACCACAAAGACATTGGCACCCTTTACCTAATCTTTGGCGCATGAGCGGGCATAATCGGCACCGCCCTAAGCCTACTTATCCGCGCAGAACTAGGCCAACCCGGGACCCTCCTAGGAGACGACCAAATCTATAATGTAATTGTCACAGCCCATGCCTTCGTAATAATCTTCTTCATGGTAATACCAATCATGATTGGGGGGTTTGGAAACTGACTAGTTCCCCTCATAATCGGTGCTCCCGACATGGCATTCCCACGCATGAACAACATAAGCTTCTGATTACTCCCCCCATCCTTCCTCCTCCTACTAGCCTCCTCCACAGTAGAAGCGGGTGCCGGCACAGGATGAACGGTCTATCCCCCCCTGGCCGGAAACCTAGCCCACGCCGGGGCATCAGTAGACCTGGCCATCTTCTCTCTTCACCTAGCAGGAGTATCCTCCATCCTAGGTGCAATCAACTTTATCACCACAGCCATCAACATAAAACCACCCGCACTATCACAATATCAAACCCCATTATTCGTCTGATCCGTCCTAATCACAGCAGTACTACTCCTACTATCTCTCCCAGTCTTAGCTGCCGGAATCACCATGCTCCTTACAGACCGCAACCTAAACACCACATTCTTTGACCCCGCCGGAGGGGGAGACCCAATCTTGTACCAACACCTCTTTTGATTCTTCGGACACCCAGAAGTATACATCCTCATCCTACCGGGATTTGGAATCATCTCCCACGTAGTAGCCTACCACGCAGGTAAAAAAGAACCATTCGGCTACATGGGCATAGTATGGGCAATACTATCAATCGGATTCCTAGGATTCATTGTATGAGCCCACCACATATTCACAGTAGGGATGGACGTGGATACCCGAGCATACTTCACATCCGCCACCATAATCATCGCCATCCCGACAGGAATTAAGGTCTTCAGCTGACTGGCTACACTGCACGGAGGGACCATCAAATGAGACCCCCCCATGCTATGAGCCCTTGGATTCATCTTCCTATTCACCATCGGAGGCCTTACAGGAATTGTCCTGGCAAACTCCTCACTAGACATCGCCCTACACGACACATACTATGTAGTAGCACACTTCCACTATGTTCTATCAATAGGTGCTGTCTTTGCCATCCTAGCAGGATTCACCCACTGATTCCCCCTATTCACCGGCTACACCCTAAACCAAACATGAGCTAAAGCGCACTTCGGAGTTATGTTCACAGGCGTAAACCTCACCTTCTTCCCCCAACACTTCCTAGGACTAGCGGGCATGCCACGACGATACTCCGACTATCCAGACGCCTACACACTATGAAACACCCTATCATCCATCGGATCCCTAATCTCAATAACAGCTGTAATCATACTAACATTCATTATCTGAGAAGCCTTCGCCTCCAAACGAAAAGTCGTACAACCAGAACTAACCCCCACTAACGTTGAATGAATCCACGGCTGCCCACCCCCATATCACACCTTCGAAGAACCCGCCTTCGTCCAAGTACAAGAGAGGAAGGAGTCGAACCCTCACATGCTGGTTTCAAGCCAGCCGCATACTTAAACCACTTATGCTTCCCTCTTCATGGGGCGTTAGTAAACTAATTACATGGCCCTGTCAAAGCCAAACTACAGGTGAAAACCCTGTACACCCCTACATGGCCAACCCATCACAACTAGGATTCCAAGACGCCTCATCCCCAATCATAGAAGAGCTAATCGAATTCCACGACCACGCCCTAATAGTAGCCCTAATAATTTGTAGCCTTGTACTCTACCTACTAACACTTATACTAATAGAAAAACTGTCCTCAAACACCGTTGACGCCCAAGAAGTCGAACTAATCTGGACAATCCTACCAGCCATCGTCCTAATCCTACTAGCCCTCCCATCCCTTCAAATCCTCTACATAATAGACGAACTCGATGAGCCAGACCTAACCCTAAAAGCCATCGGACACCAATGATACTGATCCTACGAATACACAGACTTCAAAGAACTCTCATTCGACTCCTACATAACCCCCACAACAGACCTCCCACCCGGCCACTTCCGCCTCCTAGAAGTCGACCACCGTGTTGTCATCCCAATAGAATCCCCGATCCGCATAATTATCACCGCCGACGACGTACTCCACTCATGAGCCGTACCCTCACTAGGAGTAAAAACTGACGCTATCCCAGGACGACTCAACCAAACATCCTTCATTACCACCCGCCCAGGAATCTTCTACGGCCAATGCTCAGAAATCTGCGGAGCCAATCATAGCTTCATACCGATCGTAGTAGAATCCACCCCCCTCACCCACTTCGAAGCCTGATCCTCACTACTAACCTCCTAATCATTAAGAAGCTATGTACCAGCACTAGCCTTTTAAGCTAGACAAAGAGGGACCTCCCCTCCTTAATGGTATGCCCCAACTAAACCCTAGCCCCTGACTCTTCATCATAACCATGTCATGACTGACATTCTCCCTAATCTTCCAACCCAAAACACTATCCTTTATCTCAACAAACCTCCCCACCAACAAAACACCAACAACCACTAAAAACCACCCCTGAACCTGACCATGACCCTAACCTTCTTCGATCAGTTCTCAAGCCCACATCTCCTCGGAATCCCACTAATCCTCCTATCAATACTATTACCCACCCTCCTTCTCCCCATGCCCAACAATCGATGACTCACCAACCGCCTATCCACCCTACAACTATGGGCCATTAACATAATCACCAAACAACTTATAATCCCATTAAACAAACCAGGCCACAAGTGAGCCATCATCCTCACATCGCTCATACTAATACTACTGACAATCAACCTCTTAGGTCTACTGCCCTACACATTCACCCCAACCACCCAGCTATCAATAAACATAGCCCTCGCCTTCCCACTATGACTTGCAACCCTACTCACAGGCCTACGAAACCAACCAACAGCCTCGCTAGGACACCTCCTACCTGAAGGAACACCCACCCCACTAATCCCAGCCCTAATTATAATCGAAACCATCAGCCTATTAATTCGCCCACTAGCCCTAGGAGTCCGTCTCACAGCCAACCTTACAGCAGGGCACCTACTCATCCAACTCATCTCAACGGCCGCCATCACACTACTCCCCATCATACCCACAGTATCCATCCTAACCGCCGCAGTCCTCCTCCTATTAACAATCCTAGAAGTAGCAGTAGCCATAATCCAAGCCTACGTATTCGTCCTCTTATTAAGCCTCTACCTACAAGAAAACATCTAATGGCCCACCAAGCACACTCCTACCACATAGTAGACCCCAGCCCATGACCCATCTTCGGAGCAATTGCTGCCCTCTTAACCACATCAGGATTAATCATGTGATTCCACTATAACTCCTCACACCTCCTAACTCTCGGACTAACATCCACCCTCCTGGTCATACTTCAATGATGACGAGACGTCGTACGAGAAGGAACATTCCAAGGCCACCACACACCAGCAGTACAAAAAGGTCTTCGATATGGAATAATCCTCTTCATCACATCAGAAGTATTCTTCTTTCTTGGCTTCTTCTGAGCCTTCTTCCACTCCAGCTTAGCACCTACCCCAGAACTAGGAAACCAATGACCCCCAACCGGAATCACACCCCTAAACCCCCTAGACGTTCCCCTACTAAACACAGCAATCCTCCTGGCCTCCGGAGTTACCGTTACCTGAGCACACCACAGCATCACTGAAGGTGGACAAAAACAAGCCATCCAAGCACTAACCCTCACCATCCTACTAGGCCTATACTTCACCATCCTACAAGCAACAGAATACTATGAAGCACCCTTCTCAATCGCTGACAGCGTCTACGGCTCAACCTTCTTCGTAGCTACAGGATTCCACGGGCTCCACGTCATAATCGGATCCTCCTTCCTAATAATCTGCCTCCTACGACTAACCAAATTCCACTTCACACCAGGCCACCACTTTGGATTCGAAGCGGCAGCCTGATACTGACACTTCGTAGACATCATCTGATTATTCCTCTACATAACCATCTACTGATGAGGATCTTGCTCTTCTAGTATATCCATTACAACAGACTTCCAATCTCTAGAATCTGGTATAACTCCAGAGAAGAGCAATAAACATAATCACATTTATACTTACAGCCTCTATCCTCCTCAGCCTAGCCCTGACCACACTAAATTTCTGACTCACCCAAATAACCCCAGACTCAGAAAAGCTATCGCCCTACGAATGTGGATTCGACCCGCTAGGATCTGCTCGACTCCCATTCTCAATCCGATTCTTCCTCAGTAGCCATCTTGTTCCTCTTATTCGACCTAGAAATCGCCCTCCTACTTCCCCTACCATGAGCCACCCAACTAAAACACCCAACCACCACCCTAACCTGAACCTCCACCATCATCCTCCTACTAACCCTAGGGCTAATGTACGAATGGACCCAAGGAGGCCTAGAATGGGCAGAATAAGAGAGTTAGTCTAAAAACAAGACAGTTGATTTCGACTCAACAAACCATAGTCTACTCTATGACTTTCTTCATGTCGTTCCTTCGCCTGAGCTTCTGCTCTGCATTCACCCTAAGTGGCCTAGGACTAGCCTTCAACCGCGTACACCTCATTTCAGCCCTACTCTGCCTAGAGAGCATAATACTATCAATATACATCGCCCTGTCAACATGACCAATCGAAAACCAAACACCCTCATCCTCCCTAATACCAATCCTCATACTAACATTCTCCGCATGTGAAGCAGGCACAGGACTAGCAATGCTAGTGGCCTCCACACGAACCCACGGCTCCGACCACCTACAAAACCTAAACCTTCTACAATGCTAAAAATCATCCTACCAACCCTAATGCTGCTCCCAACAACTCTCCTCTCACCCCAAAAATTCATATGGACGAACACCACAACGCACAGCCTACTAATCGCCACCCTAGGCCTACAGTGACTAGTGCCCTCATACTACCCGTACAAAAACCTCACCCAATCCATAGGCATCGACCAAACATCCTCCCCACTACTAGTCCTGTCCTGCTGACTCACGCCCCTTATAATCCTAGCAAGCCAAGGCCACCTGCAACACGAACCACCAACACGAAAACAAATCTTCATAGTAACCCTAATCACAGTACAGCCCCTTATCATCCTAGCCTTCTCAACTACAGAACTCATAATATTTTACATCTCCTTCGAAGCAACCCTAATCCCCACACTAATCCTAATCACACGATGAGGGAACCAACCAGAACGCCTAAGTGCGGGCATCTACCTCCTCTTTTACACTCTCATCAGTTCCCTCCCCCTCCTAATTGCAATCCTATACCTTCACTCACAAACAGGCACCCTCCACCTACCCACCCTAAAACTCCACCCGCATGCCCTGCAACCCACCCCAACCAAACCCTGATCCCCCCTCCTCCTAAACATCGCCCTCCTCATGGCCTTTATAGTAAAGGCACCCCTCTATGGACTCCACCTATGATTACCTAAGGCCCACGTAGAGGCCCCAATTGCAGGATCAATACTACTTGCCGCCCTCCTCCTCAAACTTGGCGGATACGGCATCATACGCATTACCTGCCTAACGAGCCCCCCCACAAACAACCTCCTCCACTACCCACTCATCACCCTCGCCCTATGAGGGGCCCTAATGACTAGCTCAATCTGTCTTCGCCAAATCGACCTAAAATCCCTCATTGCCTACTCCTCCGTAAGCCACATGGGCTTAGTCATTGCTGCATGCATGATCCAAACCCACTGATCCTTCTCAGGAGCTATAATCCTCATAATCTCCCACGGCTTAACATCCTCAATACTCTTTTGTCTAGCCAATACAAACTACGAACGTACACACAGCCGTATCCTCTTACTAACTCGAGGACTACAACCACTCCTCCCACTAATAGCGACCTGATGACTACTGGCCAACCTAACGAACATGGCCCTACCACCCACCACAAACCTAATAGCAGAACTAAGCATCATAACTGCACTATTCAACTGATCCCCCCCAACAATCATCCTAACTGGAACCGCCACTCTACTAACCGCTTTATACACCCTATCCATGCTTACAACAACCCAACGAGGAACTCTACCCCCCCACATCACAACACTCCAAAACTCCACCACACGAGAACACCTACTAATAGCCCTACACCTCCTCCCCACACTCCTCCTAATCCTAAAACCCGAACTAATCTCCGGACCCCTCTCATGCAAGTATAGTTTAAACCAAACATTAGACTGTGACCCTAAAAATAGAAGTTAGACCCTTCTTACCTGCCGAGGGGAGGTTCAACCAACAAGAACTGCTAATTCCTGTATCTGAGTCTAAAGCCTCAGCCCCCTTACTTTTAAAGGATAACAGCAATCCACTGGTCTTAGGAACCACCCATCTTGGTGCAAATCCAAGTAAAAGTAGTGGAAACAGCCCTACTCCTCAACACCCTCACTCTACTCACACTAACAACCATCCTAACCCCCACACTCCTCCCCATCCTCCTAAAAACCTTCAAAAACTCCCCCAAAACCATCACCCTAACCATCAAAACTGCCTTCCTGATCAGCTTAGCACCAATAACATTATTCACATACTCAGGACTAGAGAGTATCACCTCGCACTGAGAATGAAAATTCATCATAAACTTCAAAATCCCTCTCAGCTTCAAAATAGATCAATACTCCCTCCTGTTCCTCCCCATCGCACTATTCGTAACATGGTCCATCTTACAATTCTCAACATACTACATAGCATCTGACCCACACATTACAAAATTCTTCTCCTACCTAACAACCTTCCTAATCGCAATGCTCGCACTAACCACTGCCAACAACATCTTCATACTCTTTATCGGATGAGAAGGAGTAGGCATCATATCCTTCCTGCTCATCAGCTGATGGCATGGACGAGCAGAAGCCAACACAGCTGCCCTACAAGCCGTGCTCTACAACCGAATCGGAGATATCGGGCTCATCCTAAGCATAGCATGACTTGCCCTCACCCTAAACTCATGAGAAATACAACAAATATTCTCCCCCACAAAAACCCCAACACTCCCCCTACTAGGTCTCATCCTAGCTGCCACAGGAAAATCAGCCCAATTTGGCCTCCACCCATGACTGCCCGCCGCCATAGAGGGCCCCACTCCAGTCTCCGCCCTACTACACTCAAGTACAATAGTAGTTGCCGGAATCTTCCTACTAATCCGAACCCACCCCCTACTTACCCACAACAAGACCGCCCTCACACTATGCCTCTGCCTAGGTGCCATATCCACACTATTCGCTGCCACCTGCGCCCTAATACAAAACGACATTAAAAAAATCATTGCCTTCTCCACATCCAGCCAACTAGGGCTAATAATGGTCACCATCGGACTAAACCTCCCACAACTGGCCTTCCTACACATCTCAACCCATGCCTTCTTCAAAGCCATGCTATTTCTATGCTCAGGGTCAATCATTCACAACCTAAATGGAGAACAGGACATCCGAAAAATGGGAGGCTTACAAAAAATACTCCCAACAACCACCTCCTGCCTAACAATCGGAAGCCTGGCACTAATAGGAACCCCCTTCCTAGCAGGATTCTTCTCAAAAGACCTCATCATCGAAAACCTAAACACCTCCCACCTTAATGCTTGAGCACTGACTCTGACGCTACTTGCCACGGCCTTCACCGCCACATACAGCCTACGAATAATCCTCTTAGTACAAACAAAATTCACCCGAACACCGACAATCACCCCAATAAACGAAAACAACCCACAAATCACCAACCCAATCACCCGCTTAGCTTTAGGAAGCATTATAGCCGGCCTATTAATCACATCCTACATAACTCCCGCACAAACCCCACCAATAACAATGCCCCCACTAACAAAGGCCGCAGCTATTCTAGTAACTATCATAGGCATCATTCTCGCCCTAGAACTCACAGCCACCACCCACACCCTGACCCAACCCAAACAAAACCCCTACTCAAACTTCTCCACAACACTAGGATACTTCAACCCCCTAACCCACCGACCAAGCTCTACAACCCTACTGAACTCTGGACAAAAAATTGCCAACCACCTAATCGACCTATTCTGGTATAAAAAAATAGGGCCAGAAGGACTTGCCGACCTACAAACCATGGCAACTAAAACCTCCACCACACTACACAAAGGATTAATCAAGGCCTATCTAGGATCATCCGCATTATCCACCCTAATCATCCTAATACTACTATAGCCCACGAACCTTAATGGCCCCCAACCTACGAAAACACCACCCCCTCCTAAAAATAGTAAACAGCTCTCTAATTGACCTACCAACCCCCTCAAACATCTCAGCCTGATGAAACTTCGGATCCCTCCTAGGAATTTGCCTAACAACACAAATCCTAACCGGCTTACTCCTAGCTGCCCACTACACCGCAGACACCGCCCTAGCCTTCTCCTCCGTGGCCAACACATGCCGAAACGTACAATACGGTTGATTAATTCGAAACCTACACGCAAACGGTGCCTCATTCTTCTTCATCTGCATCTACCTGCACATTGCCCGCGGCCTTTACTACGGTTCATACTTGTACAAAGAAACCTGAAACACGGGCATCACCCTCCTACTCACCCTCATAGCCACAGCTTTCGTCGGCTACGTCCTACCATGAGGCCAAATGTCCTTCTGGGGGGCTACAGTAATTACAAACCTATTCTCAGCCATCCCATATATCGGCCACACCCTTGTAGAATGAGCCTGGGGCGGATTCTCCGTAGACAACCCCACCCTGACCCGATTCTTCACCCTACACTTCCTCCTTCCATTCATAATCACCAGCCTAGTCCTCATCCACCTAACCTTCCTACACGAATCAGGATCAAACAACCCCTTAGGCATTTCCTCAAACTGTGATAAAATCCCATTCCACCCTTACTTCTCCCTAAAAGATCTACTAGGATTCACAATCATATTATTCCTACTCACCACCCTAGCACTATTCTCCCCCAACCTGCTAGGAGACCCCGAAAATTTCACACCAGCAAACCCACTAGTAACCCCCCCACACATTAAACCAGAGTGATACTTCCTCTTTGCATACGCAATCCTCCGCTCAATCCCCAACAAACTAGGAGGCGTCCTAGCCCTAGCCGCCTCCGTACTAATCCTATTCTTAAGCCCCCTACTGCACAAATCCAAGCAACGGGCCATAACCTTCCGCCCCATGTCCCAACTCCTATTCTGAACACTAGCCGCCAACCTGCTTATTCTAACATGAATCGGGAGCCAACCAGTAGAACACCCCTTCATTATCATCGGACAGCTTGCTTCACTAACCTACTTCACCATCATCCTAATCCTATTTCCCACTATCTCCTCCCTAGAAAACAAAATACTCAACTAAACTCTAATAGTTTACAAAAAACATTGGTCTTGTAAACCAAAAGACGAAGGCTATCACTTCTTAGAGTTCCTATCAGAAAAAGAGGACTAAACCTCCATCACCAACTCCCAAAGCTGGCATTTTACATTAAACTATTCTCTGACCCTAAACTGCCCGAATGACCCCCCGAGACAAACCTCGCACAAGCTCTAACACAACAAACAAGGTCAACAGTAGCCCCCAACCAGCCACCAAAAACACACCCCCCCCACAAGAGTAAAACAGAGCCACCCCACTAAAATCCAACCGAGCAACAAACATCCCAACACTATCAACAGCGTCCACCTTAAACCCCCCGCCCCAACCCCAAACAACAAGCCCCACACCAACAGGCACAAATCCCAAAACATACCCCACAACATATCAACCCCCCCAAGCCTGAGGAAACGGATCGGCCGCCAACGAAACAGAATACACAAAAACCACCAACATCCCACCTAAATACACCATAAAAAGCACCAAGGACACGAAAGAAGCCCCCAAACTCACCAACCACCCACACCCTACAACAGACCCAAAAACTAACCCAACAACCCCATAATGAGGAGAAGGATTAGATGCCACCAACAGAGACGCCAAAATAAAACCAACCCCTAAAAATACCAGAAAGTATATCATAAAGTTCTTGCTTGGATTCAACCAAGACCTATGGCCTGAAAAACCATCGTTGCTATCTCAACTACAAGAACCCCCATAGAAGTAGCCCCCCCTACCCCCCCACAGCTATGGGGTTGCTATAATGTTAGTCTGTCCAGACTATGTATACCGTGCATTAAGTACTTGTGCTTTATGCATTGTATTGAATTGTTCAGGGTTGGATAATCCATGTTCTAATGACATGTATTGTACTGATAGATTAGTATTGATCTAAGTTCAGCTATGTTTCAAGGGTTGAATCCTTCATTATTAGGGATGGTCAAGCTTTATGCCTTAGGTTAAGTTTTGGTCTCTTAGACTCTACTGGTACAGTATACGGCAGTGCTTGAGTATGGGAACTTAATGTTCTAGTCCATGCCTTGGGTTTCTTTAAATAGATAGCTCTGGTATACGGAAGTGCTCCAGTATAGTAGTTTATCGGTCACCGCCCATAACTGGCTCGAGCAGAGTCTTATCCCGTAAGACTAGCTTTCAGAAGGCCTGGTTATTTATTAGTCTGGCTACTCACGAGAGATCACCAACCCGGTGTAAGTAAGGTTTGCCGTTCCTAGCGTCAGGTCCTTTCTTTCCCCCTACACCCTTACCCTACTTGCGCTTTTGCGCCTCTGGTTCCTCGGTCAGGCACATAAATCGGTTCACTCACCCCACGTTCCCCTTCACAGAGTCATCTGGTTCGCTATCTGTGTACTCCCTCCCTCGTAATCGCGACATCTCAAGTGTCTCCAGGCTGTTGGTTCTTTTTTTTTGGGTCAACTCACTCTACATCTCCAGTGCGACGGGTACTCAATTGGTTGACATGGACATACAATCCATAGCGAACCCTTTTTTGGCCTTCAAGAGCAAATTAATGATACGGTTTCAGGTGTGGGTTCGTCTCATTTTCGCACTGATGCACTTGCTCCCCCATTCGGTTATGCCCGCTTTACCTCTCTTTCCAGTAATGTCCTTTAATTAACGGTTGTTGGACACTGTCTCTCATTTCTGGCATTCGGTTTGAAACTCAGGGGTTACTTAATGCGACGGTTGGAGTATATTTCGGTCTCACTTTTACCCTGATGCACTTTGCTTTGCACCTGGTTATGGAATCCCCGCAAACTCTCTACTATAAGGCTATTTAGTTAATGGTTGCTGGACATAATTCTTCACTTTCCTTCTCTTTTTAACACTACCACTTAATCTCCAATTGATTTTAAACGAACCTGGAAAATTCCAATCAATCAACCCCCACCTTAACAAACACTAACAAACACTTACAAACACTTACAAACAAACAAACTTTACCACTCAATTTATGAATCATTACACTAAGCATCTTCGTTTAAAAACATCAACCATTCTTTTCTTTTAACTGTTCGTTGTTTTAACCACCCACACTTAACCATTTTGCTCCAAATACCCAATCCTTTCTTAAATTTTTCACTGTTTATTTACTTAAATTTTACCACCCTGTTTAAACACACCTATCACCCCCACTCCAATACCTATACCCCCACCCCCCCGACAAGCAACGAACAAACAAATTAC